TACTTGTTCATCATTAGAGGACACTATTCGTAATAATTTTCCCTTTTTTTTCTTACTTTCTTTATAAATTTTTCTAATTTTATGAATAAAATTAGAGTTAGAGTAGGATAAAGTACAATAATTTAATTCTAAAGATAATAAAGGCTTTGTTACGTTTCCACATCAAAGTAAAATATAGTACTTAGTTCTTTTTTCTTTCATTTAATGCCTATTGGTGTTCCAAAAGTACCTTTTCGAAGTCCTGGAGAGGAAGATGCATCTTGGGTTGACATATAGTGCGACTTGTCAGATATATTGGGTCATATGGGATTTTCCCGTTTTCTCCCCAATCGAGATATCCTCTGTTTCGCCCACGAAAGATTCATTGAATCATCAAAAATTTGGAGCGTGAAGTGCAATTAGATCCATTTTTGGGGGGGATTCGAATTATTATTACTATTCTAAATTAGAAGAATTTATGGTTGGCTTAGTTGGACTACTACATTGAAGTATCCAGGCTCCGTTTAAAAAAACCAAGTAGTCTATATCATAAAGGATTCCTATTTCCTATTCTTAAAAAAATCCTTTTTTGTAAGTAGAAGTTATTTCAAACTCTTATGTTAATCAATCAATCGAGTAATATGCATGAAGCCGTCAACTATTTTACGGAATGCGTGAATTGAAAAAAAAAAAAGAAGGGATAACAAAAAGAAGTGGTAATGGGAGCATTTGTACTATATGTGCAAATCAAAATCGGGCGGATCTTTACCCGGAGTAGAGCATAAACCTAAAAAGATTAAAGAGGCCCATTTAAGAACAAGAAAATGACATCGTGATTTGGATTGAATCTCGATGAAACAATCCATCAATGAAAAGTTAATTGGATAAGTTTATTTTATATTATACGTTATAAATATATATATAATAAATATAAGGGGAACACAAACTCATGTTTCGTGAAAAATAAAAGAAAATACTTTTATTATAAGTTATTGCTTATATATAAGTATTATATATTATTGCTATTGCTATGAAAAAAGAAAAAGTATTGGAATCTACACATTGATTCTCTTTTTTTTTTGAACCGTATGCGTCAAAAGGCGCCTGTACGGTTCCTGGGGGATACAATTTGACCCTAATCAACCGACTTTATCGAGAAAGATTACTTTTTTTAGGTCAAGAGGTTGATAGCGAGATCTCAAATCAACTTATTGGTCTTATGATATATCTTAGTATCGAGGATGATACTAAAGATCTGTATTTGTTTATAAACTCTCCTGGCGGATGGGTAATACCGGGGGTGGCTCTTTATGATACTATGCAATTTGTGCTACCAGATGTACATACAATATGCATGGGCTCAGCCGCTTCAATGGGATCTTTTATCCTGGTCGGAGGAGAAATTACCAAACGTTTAGCATTCCCTCACGCTTGGCGCCAATGAGGCTTTTATTTGACAGAAAAAAGAAGACTATGCCTTCGCCATATGAAATATGAATATTAAGTAATAATAGCATGGCACTTTGAATTCGATATAATCAATTTTGTTTTCGAAACATTAGATTAGATTATGTATCGAGAGAGTAATATGAGAAAAAGGTATTTCCTATTTTATTATCGGAAGTCCAGTTCAGCGTCACAAACTTTTTTTCACACCAGAGGTCTCTTAAGAATATTTATAGTTTAGAGAGTATAGAGCGAAAAAAAACAAGATTCTTTTTTCCTTAGTTTATTTGATCAAACAAAAAAGCAACTTTGGGATTGCTGAATAACAGACAAATCACAGACAAAAAAATATAATAAATATATAAAGCAACGGAGCCATCATAGTATTTTTGAATTCCTCCGAAAGGAAGGGTGGTAAGTTGATCATTTACCTATCGGGGTCTGATCGATCCTATTTTTTTAGGTAAGGGTCAATTTGATTGTAGAGCCGTATGCAATGCATAATGCCCGTACGGTTGTTCAATTCTATCTTTTTTTTTTTTCTTGTTATTCTTTTATTACTTTCTTTTATCTTCCCCTCATCTAGAGAAACCTTTTATTATCTTATATCATCAGGGTAATGATCCATCAACCTGCTGGTTCTTTTTCTGAAGTAGCAACGGGAGAATTCATCCTGGAAGTGGGAGAACTACTGAAACTACGTGAAACCCTGACAAGGGTTTATGTACAAAGAACGGGCAAACCCTTATGGGTTGTATCCGAAGACATGGAAAGAGATGTTTTTATGTCAGCAACAGAGGCCCAAGCTTATGGAATTGTTGATCTTGTAGCGGTTGAATGACAATAGCCTGGATTTCGCGTCAATTCGTAATTTAAAATTAACCCTGCCGAGTTTCATTTTAATATTCTATGATGAAGATGAATGATTTTTATTTCCTATTCTATTGAATAAAAGTAATTCATAATCATCTGGTTAGGATCGATCTAAACCAGCCCATTATGTATATGATTCAACATGCCAACGATTAAACAACTTATTAGAAATACAAGACAGCCAATTAGAAATGTCACAAAATCCCCCGCGCTTCGGGGATGCCCTCAGCGTCGAGGAACATGTACTAGGGTGTATGTGCGACTCGTTCAGATCATGAACTAGAACAAAGGAAAGAGAACAATGTTCAAATAAAAATGATCAAATAGGATAGAACGGAAAAATGAACTACATTTCTTTTTTATTATCTAAAAAGAAGGATAATTGATCATATTCCTTTTATTTTGTATGAAATTTATGGTTTCTATTGGTGTAAAACCACTCACCTCAATTTAAGATGAGAAGCAATTCTCCATTGGTAGCAAATGGTTATCCATTAAGCGGAGGAAATCTTAGTTAACATAGACCCCTCTTGCAAGAACGGACTAACAAGGTCAGCTACCCAGCCAACTTTCATAATTAAATACCGTTACTGTATAGGTAGAGCTCGTTGTGAAAGACCTATTACTGGAGAATTTCTGGGTAGAGCCGAAGAATGTGAACTATACAAGTTAGCAATAACATTGATTAAATGAAGTAAAGGCTCCGGTGTATAGAGAAGACCTCACCGTTTAAGAAGTAACCATAGAAACGATGGAATCCACTATTTATTTATCATGCTATTTTTTTTTTAATACCTAGTATATCGTATTTCGAGGTGAAATGCCTAGAAAAAATCGTGGTTGGGAAGGTTATAGTAGCCAAAGCCATTGGAATTTTTAGTTTATACATTGGAAAAATCCGTTTTGTTATTAATATACTAGGAAAGGGGCAAAAGAATAACTGAAAGAAAGGAAATCTATTAGTTATTCGTTAAAGTTTCATTTATTCAATGACCAGAATTAGACGGGGATATATCGCTCGGAGACGTAGAACAAAAATTCGTTTATTTGCATCAAGCTTTCGGGGGGCTCATTCAAGACTTACTCGAACTATTACTCAACAAAAAATAAGAGCTTTGGTTTCGGCTCATCGGGATAGGGATAAGCAAAAAATTAATTTTCGTCGTTTGTGGATCACTCGAATAAATGCAGCAATTCGTGAAAGGGGGGTATGCTATAGTTATAGTAGGTTAATAAATGATCTGTACAAAAGACAGTTGCTTCTTAATCGTAAAATACTTGCACAAATAGCTATCTCAAATAGGAATTGTCTTTATATGATTTCCAATGAGATCATAAAAGAAGTAAGTTGGAAGGAATCCACCGGTTAAACGGAGTTGCCCGGAGAATGAACTCCGGGAAGGTCGAATAAAAATGAATGAATAGAATATGATAAAATATGAGAAAGTAGTCAAAATAAATATGAATCAACACGTTCAATAAAAAAATTTATTCTTCCCAGATTATTATTTTTTTTTCTTACGACACGAGAATTCAATTCGGATTCTTGGATTTTTCCAACAAAAGACCAATCCGCTTTTGAGTTCGGATGGGGATTTGAATTCAAGTGAAGAAAGAGTAAACCTATCTTTTTCTGGCTCTAAGACTAGGAGTTCTAGTGGTCGACTCGGTTCTTTCAAATTGTTTCTCATTATTAAGAAAAGGTAACAAAGATAAAATACGAGCTTGTTTTATAGCAATAGTAATTAATCGTTGTTGTTTCAAGGTCAATCTATTCACTCGTCTAGATAATATTTTTCCCTGTTCACTAATAAATCGACTAATTAAACTCATGTTTTTATAATCAATTCGATCCCCCGATTGGATCGGGGGCAAACGCCTACGAAAAGATCGCTTGGATTTAAGAAAAGTTCGCTTGGATTTATCCATGGTTTGGTTAGTTTATTTCTTATCCCTAAAATCCTATTTCAGCCGTATCTCTAATTAGAATAAATAAATAGGATTTAGTTTGTTTATAATTATCTTTAACTTTAACTATGTTAAATATGTTATATATATAATGTCATTTTTTCCCTTTCCTTGTAAGATAAGAGCGCAGGTACTCGCTTCGATCTATTTCTTTATCTCCCCGTGAATCGTATGTTTGTTACAATATGGACAGAATTTTAGCAACTCCAATCGATTAGGCGTATTGTGCCGGTTCTTTTGAGTAATATATCTGGAAATGCCCGTTGATTCCTTATTAACACCGTTTCGAACACAAGCGGTACATTCCAAAAGAACCGGTATTCGCACATCTTTACCCTTGGCCATGAACCTCCTTTGGATTTTTCATTTACTCAACTCTTCCTCTTTCAATCCGAAACGAAAAAGAAGAAAGGAAGTAAAAAAATAGAATTTGTAACTTGCTATCTTCTTATGCAAGATTTCACTACAACCAATATAGGAAATAAGATAGAAAGATTTCTAAACTATATTTCAAATCACAGTACAGTATTTCCTAGAAGTATCTTGTATAATACTCTTTCCCTAGAACCAGAGTTTCTATTCGACTTTCATAGAAATTTAATACAGAGAAATTTCATATTAATTTAATTCCAACCTGAACCCCAATCTCCCAGCCGTTGACTGCACTTTTATTCTTTCTCTTTCCTCCCTTATTCTAATTCTAAAAAGGGAAAAAAGAGAAAAGAGGGGGGGCTGCTATTTCATTTTATCTCTAATCTTCTTTATTCCTTCCCACTTCAATAACTAGAATGAAAAAAAGGGGAACGTCAACGCATCCGGGAAAAAACGATTAATCTCTATCAATAAACCTGCCAAAGAAACGAACCATAGAGTACTTAGTACCGGTGCCACAGAAAGGTATGTTTGTAGATCTCTCATTGAAAAAACTCCTTCATTTTATTTGTAATTTGTAATACAGAAGATAATACATATTGAAATGTACAATCATCCAATAAAAAGATTTACTTTTTTTTTATACAGAAAAAAACGTCCTTTTCTTCCCCAATATTGCCAACTCATTTATTTTTCCCAGGGGTTCCGTTCCATATTTCATATAGATAGAAGTTTTTTACTATTATTATATGTTAAATGAGACCAAAAAGACGAAATGGACATAAAAATTCTAGGTTTTAATAGAGGCGATAACGATGTGGAAAACAAGACAGGAATTCTCTACAATGACACTGTAGACCAATGGAAGGGATGTAGCGCAGCTTGGTAGCGCGTTTGTTTTGGGTACAAAATGTCACGGGTTCAAATCCTGTCATCCCTACCTATTACTGCTCTTTTGAGCAGTAATGAGGGATTTTTGAGATCAATTCACATTGGACATATCATATAGAATCTATCATTCTTATGATACCATATAGTGTATGCATACAAGATGTATTGGGGCCAATCCTTTTCTTTACAGTCTTATATTTTATGAGAAAAAAAGCGCTCTTAGTTCAGTTCGGTAGAACGTGGGTCTCCAAAACCCGATGTCGTAGGTTCAAATCCTACAGAGCGTGATTCAGATCTTCTTCGATCGAATTCGACTGAAACACTAACTGGAACAGGAATCTTAATTTGACCTCCTGGATATTAAAGAAAGGAGGAGGTCAATAAAAAAAAAGAGATGTTAATTAATCAAAGGTCCAACTGATCGCCACGCCTGTATTGTAAATATGCAGTTACAAATAATCCAGCCAAAGTAATAGGAATTAGGCCTAACACGATTCCAAATAGAAAAACTTCAATCATTTCAATTTGTTTGAAAGGAGAAAAAAAGAGGTAATATCTATACCTAAATATTAATCCGAATTACCATGAATCTCAATGACCAATAATTGGCAATTGACACGGTAAGTAACTAGAAATACGCAGAAGTTTGCGGAAAGATTGACTTTTATGAATTGTGCACTTAATTTCAAATAAGTCGTATCTTGCTCAGACCAATAAATAGAGCTGAGGTTATAGTTAAAGCCGTTAGTAGAAAACCGAAATAACTAGTTATGGTAGGCATTAAGGAGCTAAATGAAATATGTTCTTTTTATACATATGTTTATAAAAAAGTACTTACCTGAGTTTACTTTTTTGCAAAATAGGAGAGAAACAAAAATACCAATTGAAAGTTTTTGATTCATCTATTATTATAGACAGCACTAAGAAGGAAAAAGTCACAACTGTATAAAAATAAATTGATTCATCATCTGTAACATCTACCGATACCACGTTTGCAATCAGCGAATGCATTCTTGGATCATTTTTCAACTCAACTTATAAACGAATAATAAGAACTGGGTCGTGTAATTTCGTTTTTAAAATGAAAATGAAACTCTTTTCGAATCATTATGGAATCAAATTAGAAAATTATTCCTATTTTTCTCATTTTTTTTTTATTGTATCGAATCTATTTTCTATTTTATAGCGAACAGTAATCTTAGAATAATTTTAATTTCATTTTAACTAATTAGATTCCGTAATAGGTTCACTCATATAATATAAATAATATTTTATTTTGAATGAATGAGAACAAAAAGTTATCAGATGATCACTCCAAAAAAATAGGTGTTTTGGTTCAACTATATTATAAGACTAGTCATTTCTATTCTCTTTTGCTTTAGAAGTTCTATTTTGTATCTTTCCATATTAGAAAATCCGCATCTTTGTAGTTAGTCAATAAAGAACCTTCAGTTTCGATCTAATCTAATATCTAATACAACAATGTATGCATTAGTGATTCCAATTATTCCATTCTTTGTTCTTTTTCGTTTCTCAAATAAAATTAGAACTTCTAATTTCTATTCTTAATTGTTACTAGACGGTTAACAAATTCCTAAAAAAAAAAAAAAAAAAAAAGAAGATTTCAACAAAAAGCGCTTCTAATATCTAATACTATGAATATGAATAACAAAGATTTTTAGATCTCACATCTACTTACAATTGTGGGAATATTCTAATAAATTTCATTAATTATTAGAAACTACCTTATCAGATTCACATTTTACCTGATCCTCGTTTCTAGCCCTAAACTCATAATGGCGAGAAATATATTATTTTAAGATTGAATAGGACATTCTTTTACATCAACAAATCAACAAAGAACAAGTAAAGGAAGAAAGAAATTATTTAGCACCTCCTTCCAATACTAATTCAAAGTGCGTTGCTGTGTCAGAAGAAGGATAGCTATACTGATTCGGTATACTCTAAAGA